AAAACGATGTAGAAACAACTTACGAAGAAGACAAAGATAGCCCAGACTACGAGGATTTTTCTCTTTATACTCATCAAGATAATTGGGAATTGGTAAAACTTAACTTAAAAAAAGAAGAGAAAAATGAAAAAAATTCTTTTTGGTTTGAAAAACCTATTGTAACTTTTCTTTTCGATTATAAACGATGGAATCGACCGTATAGATATATAAAAAATGATCGATTTGAAAATGCTATACAGAATGAAATGTCACAATATTTTTTTTATATATGCCCAAGCGATGGAAAACAAATAATATCTTTTACATATCCACCAAGTTTATCGACTTTTTCAGAAATGATAGAACGCAAAATTTCTTTGTACACGACAGAAAAACTATCCCACGAAGACTTGTATAATTATTGGGTTCATACCAATGAACAAAAAAAATACAACTTGAACAATGAATTGATAAGTCGAATAAAAATTCTAGAAAAAGAGAAGGGATCTCTTGCTTTAGATATGCTAGAAAAAAGGACCAGATTATGCGATGATGAGAATGAACAAGAATACTTGCCAAAAAGGTATGATCCTTTTTTGAATGGACCTTATCGAGGAACAATAAAAAAATGGGATTCACGTGCAATCATGAACGATTTAATAACTTCCACAGCGAATTCCGTAGAAATGTTTTGGATAAATAAGATTCATGGTCTCTTTCATAATGATTCTCGAGAATTAGAACATCAAAAGAATACGTTTGGCTTTAGCGGGAAATTTTTATTGAATTCGATTGGGAATTCCTTAACCTCAATCGATGAATTATCTTTTGAACACGCACGACGAATTGATTCAGAAAGTCAAGCAAAATCTTTGAAATTTATATTCGATGTAATTTCAACTGATCCAAACGATCTAACAACAATTAGAAGGAAATCTATTGGAATGGAAGAAATCAGTAAAAGGGTTTCTCGTTGGTCATACAAATTGACAAACGATTTAGAAGAAGAGGAAGAAGAAAATGAAGAAGAATCGACGGAAGATCCCGAAATTCGTTCAAGAAAAGGCAAACGCGTGGTTATTTTTACTGATAACGGTCAGAGTACTAATTCCAGTACTAGTAATAATAATACTAGTAATAATAGCACTAATGATGAAGAAGAGGAAGTGGCTTTGATACGTTACTCACAACAATCGGATTTTCGCCGGGGTATAATTAAAGGATCCATGCGTGCTCAAAGACGTAAAACAGTTATTTGGGAAATGTTTCAAGCAAATGTGCATTCTCCACTTTTTTTTGATCGCATAGACAAAATCTTTTTTTTTTCGTTTTTTGATATCTCTAAAATGATTAATCACATTTTTAGGAATTGGGTAGGAGAAAACCCAAAATTGCAAATTTCTTATTTTGAGGAGGAAGAGACAAAAGAAAAGGAGAAAACAAACGAGGAGAAAGAAGAAGAAAATGAACGAATAGCAATATCAGAAGCTTGGGATACCTTTATATTTACTCAAGCAATAAGAGGTTTCATGTTAGTAACCCAATCTTTTCTTAGAAAATACGTTATATTACCCTTATTGATAATAGCTAAAAATATTGGTCGTATGTTATTATTGCAATTCCCCGAATGGTACGAGGATTTGAAGGAATGGAATAAAGAAATGCATGTTAAATGTACCTATAATGGCGTTCAATTATCAGAAACAGAATTTCCCCAAAATTGGTTAACAGACGGCATTCAGATAAAGATTCTATTTCCTTTCTGTCTGAAACCTTGGCGAAGATCTAAAGTACGATCTCATCATAGAAATAGAGATCAGAAAATAAGGAAAAAGGAGAAAAAAGACAATTTTTGTTTTTTAACAGTCTGGGGAAGGGAAGCGGAACTACCTTTTGGGTCTCCCCGAAAACGACCTTCTTTTTTTGAACCCGTTTTTCACGAACTCGAAAAAAAAACGAGAAAAGCGAAAAGGCAATTTTTTCAAGTTATAAGGGTTTTCAAAGAAAGAGGAAAAGGTTTTATAAAAGTTTCAAAAGAAAAAACAAGAATAGTTCTAGTTATAAATCTAATAATGAAAGAACTTGAAAAAGTAAACCCCATTTTCTTATTGAAATTGAGAAAGGTAAAAGTATATGAATCGAATGAAAACGAAAAAGATTCCAATATAAATAATAAGATTATCCGAGAATCGACCATTCGAATTCGATCCGCGAATTGTGTAAATGAAAATTATTCACTCATAGAAACAAAAATGAAAGATCTTGCTAATAAGACAATCACAATTAGGACTCAAATAGAAAGAATCACAAAAGGCAATAAAAAAATAGTTCGAGCTTGTGATGATAAAAGATCGGAATCAAAGAAGGATATTTGGCAAATATTCAAAAGAAAAAATATCCGAGTAATACGTAAATCACATTATTTTATGAAATCCTTCGTTAAAAAAATATACATGGATATATTACTATGTATCATTAAGATTCCAAGGATCAATGCACAACTTTTCTTTGAATCAACAAAAAAAACTATCAACAAATCCATTTCCAACGCGGAAACAAATCAAGAAGGAATTGAGAAAACAAATCAAAATACAATGAACTTTATTTCGACTATAAAAAATCCGTTTTATAATTTTTCAAATACTAATATTAGTAATCAAAATATTAGGAATAATAATTGTGACTTATCTTCTTTGTCTCAAGCCTATGTATTTTACAAATTATCACAAAATCAATTACTTAACAAGTATCATTTGAAATCTGTACTTCAATATCACCACACCTATCCTTTTCTTAGGGATATAATCAAGAATTATTGTACGACACGAGGAATATTTGATTCCAAATCAAGGCAAAAAAAAATCCATAAGTCTGGAATGAATAAATGGAAAAATTGGTTAAGGGGTCATTATCAATACAATTTATCTCATACCAAGTGGGATCACTTAGTACCGAAAAAATGGCGAAATAGAGTCAATCAATGTCGTACGATTCAAAAGAAAGACTCAATGAAATTAGATTTATATAAAAAAGAAAAAGACCAATTAATTCATTACACGAAACAAAATTACTATGCAGTGGACTCATCGATAAGTCAAAAAGAAAAATGGAAAAAACATTACGGATATGATCTTTTGTCATATAAATATATAAATTATGGGAATAGTAAGGACTCGTATATTTCTGGATCAACATTACAAGTAGAGGACAAAAAAATTCCATATAATTTCAATACAAATACACTGAAATCCGAATCATTTTATAGATTGATAAGTATATCTATTAGTGATTATCTAGAAAAAAGATCTATTATTGATATGGACAAAAATATGGATAGAAAATTTTTTGATTGTAGAATTCTCCATTTTTGTCTTAGAAATAATATCGATATTGAGACCTGGGCCAATACGCATACCGGCACCAAGATTCATAAAAATGCTAAAACGGAAACTCAAAATTATCAAAAATTGGAAAAAAAGGATCCTTTTTCTTTTACGATTCATCACAAAATCAACCCATCCAATCAAAAAAATCTTTTTTTTGATTGGATAGGAATGAATCAAGAAAGGTTATATCATACCATATCAAATTTAGAACCTTGGTTTTTCCCAGAATTTGTACTACTTTTTGATGTGTATAAGATTAACCCGTGGATCATACCAATAAAATTACTTATTTTTCATTTATATGAAAAAAATATTTCTATATTAGCTAATCAAAAAGAATATCTTGAATTAGAAAATTCCAACCAAAAAAAAAACAAACAACAAGGTCAAGGAGATTTTGTATCAGATCTACGAAAACAAAACAAAAAGAAAAATCTTGAAGAAGATTACACGGGAGCAGACATTAAAAAAGGTAGAAAGAAAAAACAATTCAAGAGCAAGAAAGAAGAAGAACTGGATTTCTTCCTGAAAAAATATTTTCTTTTTCAATTAAGGTGGGATGATTCCTTGAATCAAAGAATGATCAATAATATCAAGGTATATTGTCTCCTACTTAGACTGATAGATCCAAGAGAAATTGCTATATCCTCAATTCAAAGAGGAGAGATGCATCTGGATGTAATGTGGATTCAGAAAGACCTAACTCTTACAGAATTGATAAAAAGAGGAATATTTATTATCGAACCAATTCGTTTATCTATGAAAAAGGATGGAAAATCTATTATATATCAAACCATAGGTATTTCATTGGTTGATAAGAATAAGCGCCAAACTAATGGAAAATGCATAATAAAAAGCGGATATGTTGAAAAAAAGAATTTTGATGAATCCATTGCACAACACAGTAATATGCTTGTGAATAGAAACAGAAATCATTTTGATTTCCTTGTTCCCGAAAATATTCTATCTCCCAGACGTCGTAGAGAATTTCGAATTTTAATTTGTTTCAATTCCCGGAATTGGAATGTTGTGAATCGAAATCCACTATTTTGCAATCAAAACAACATAAAAAACTGGGGACAATTTTTAAACGGGGAAAAGCATCTTAATACAGATGCAAATAAATTCATTAAATTCAAATCGTTTCTTTGGCCCAATTATCGATTAGAAGATTTAGCTTGTATGAATCGTTATTGGTTTGATACCAATAACGGTAGTCATTTCAGTATGTCAAGAATACATATGTATCCACGATTCAGAATTAGTTAATAGTATATTTCCTATATATCTATCGCATGCCATATTCGGTGGATAAAAACCGAAAGATATACACATACACCATGTTACATTCTGATAAATGTATCATCCCTTTCTATCCAAATCAAATTACAAATTTGATTTGGATAAATTTGGATAAAATTAATATAAATTTAAAGTAGTGTATATGAAGAAATCCAAATTTTTTTGTACTAGATTCAAATAACTGGAACTAACTGGTATAATAATAATTTTTCCTGATCGGTAAAATCCACAGAAAAGAAAAAAATAGAAAAATTGGTTTTTTATGGTCAAAAATTCATTCATCTTAGCTATTCGACAAGAAAAAGAAAAAAATTGCGGATCTGTTGAATTTCAAGTATTCAGTTTTACGGATAAGATACGGAGACTCACTTCACATTTGGAATTACATAAAAGAGATTTTTTATCACAAAGGGGCCTACGGAAAATTCTGGGAAAACGTCAACGGCTACTGGATTATTTGTCAAAGAAAAATAGAGTACGTTATAAGAAATTAATTGGTCAATTAGGTATTCGGGAGTCAAAAACTCGTTAATTTTAAGGTTGGTTTGCATTTTTTTCTTTAGTTATTAGTAGTTATTCAATTTTTCATTTTGATGAACTTCGTTTGATAAATTCATGGAATAATGAATTAAGGAAGAAAAGATATGACTGTACCGGCTACAAGAAAAGATCTCATGATAGTTAATATGGGTCCTCATCATCCATCAATGCATGGTGTTCTTCGACTGATCGTTACTCTTGATGGTGAAGATGTTATTGACTGTGAACCCGTATTGGGTTATTTACACAGAGGGATGGAAAAAATAGCAGAAAATCGAACAATTATACAATATTTGCCTTATGTAACACGGTGGGATTATTTAGCCACTATGTTCACAGAAGCAATAACAGTAAATGCACCAGAACGATTGGAAAGTGTTCAAGTACCTAAAAGAGCCAGTTACATTAGAGTCATTATGCTGGAATTGAGTCGTATAGCTTCTCATTTATTATGGCTTGGGCCCTTTATGGCGGATATCGGCGCACAGACTCCCTTTTTCTATATTTTCAGAGAAAGGGAATTGTTATATGATCTATTCGAAGCTGCTACGGGTATGCGAATGATGCATAATTATTTCCGTATTGGGGGGGTTGCTGCTGATCTGCCTTATGGCTGGATAGATAAATGTTTGGATTTCTGTGATTATTCTTTAACAGGAATTGCTGAATATCAAAAACTTATTACACGGAATCCCATTTTTTTGGAACGAGTTGAAGGAGTGGGCATTATTGGTGGAGAAGAAGCAATAAATTGGGGTTTATCAGGGCCGATGTTACGTGCTTCTGGAATACAATGGGATCTTCGTAAAGTTGATAGTTATGAGTGTTACAATAAATTCGATTGGGAAGTCCAATGGCAAAAAGAAGGAGATTCACTAGCTCGTTATTTAGTCCGAATCGGTGAAATGAAGGAATCTATAAAAATTATTCAACAGGCTCTAGAAGGAATTCCTGGGGGACCCTATGAAAATTTAGAAGTCCGGCGCTTTGATAGAGCAAAAAATGCCGAATGGACTAATTTTGAATATAGATTTATTACTAAAAAACTTTCACCCAATTTTGAATTGTCGAAACAAGAACTTTATGTAAGAGTAGAAGCCCCAAAAGGAGAATTAGGAATTTATTTGATAGGAGATAGTAGTGTTTTCCCCTGGAGATGGAAAATTCGCCCACCTGGTTTTGTCAATTTGCAAATTCTCCCTCAATTAGTTAAAAGAATGAAATTGGCCGATATCATGACGATACTAGGCAGTATAGATATCATTATGGGAGAAGTTGATCGTTGAAATGATAATTGATACGACAGAAGTAGAAGTACAAGCTATCCATTCTTTTTCTAGATTGGAATCCTTAAAAGAAGTTTATGGACTCATATGGATCTTTGTTCCCATTTTAACCCTTCTATTAGGAATCACAATAGGGGTCCTAGTAATTGTGTGGTTAGAAAGAGAAATATCCGCAGCAATACAACAACGTATTGGGCCTGAATATGCCGGTCCGTTGGGGATTCTTCAAGCTCTAGCAGATGGGACCAAATTACTTTTTAAAGAGGACCTACTTCCATCTAGAGGAGATATTCGTTTGTTTATCGTGGGACCGTCTATAGCGGTCATATCAGTTCTACTAAGTTATTTAGTAATTCCTTTTGGATATCGCCTTATTTTAGCCGATCTCAGTATAGGTGTTTTTTTATGGATCTCCATTTCAAGTATTGCCCCTATTGGACTTCTTATGTCAGGATATGGATCGAACAATAAATATTCCTTTTTAGGTGGTCTACGGGCTGCTGCTCAATCTATTAGTTATGAAATACCATTAACTCTATGTGTATTATCAATATCTCTACGTGTGATTCGTTGGAACATGATTATTTTCCTTTCTCTCTAGAAATAAAGTAAGGAGGTTGAATATATTGAATGGATATTTTCATTTTTTATTCATCATTAGGGTTGATGAGTTAAACTAGATAGTTATATGAGTAAAATCAAACTGCTTAGAAATTTGCAGTAAGAAGAGAAAATCTCATTCCCTATGTACAAGAATATAAACATAAGCAGTATATAAACTGTTTACCCCAAGATTAAGATTCTTTGACTAATTCTCATATCTTGAAGCGGGTACAAAAGATCAACGTATGGGGGTTCTACTACTTTTTTATATGTATTACCATACGGGGGATCAATCAAAAATCAGTGAACAGTTAGGAACACCAAGGTACAAAAAAGATTAGTAATGGAGATAATATAAGGTATCAAAAAACGGTATTTTTATATAAAACTTTGGATAAAACGAATCATAATGGGGACTTTAAGTTGGTAGAAATGACCAAGCAGCACTTCCCCACGATTCCGATCTAGAGTATGCTCCTATTCACTGATTAAAGAAATGACTATCAAAAACGAATTAATCCTTTATTTTTTTTTCAGAGTACCCCCCCTCTTAGAAAGAAGAACAGGAACAAAAGAAATAGAATTCCAAAATAGAATGAGAAAAATGAATAAATAATAATGCAAAAGATCTTTATTTATTATTTTCCCCATCCATATCTATACATAATATATAGAATTCTTATCATGAATTTTTAATTAATACCCAATTCTTTCTTTATAGAACATATTTATTGATATAACGAGTATTTTATTAAAAGATTAAGTTATTACCAAACAAAGATAAATTCAAATTGTAATGGATAAGATCAATTCGGAAGCACCTTTTCTATTTGAGCAGACGGAATTTCATTGGTCTAATTTTTGGCTTCCCGATGTATATTTACCATCCAAATAAGGATGGAGATAATATCGAGCAAGTCCTTACATTTATTTGTGGCCATAGAGGAGCCGTATGAAGCCGAGGTCTCATGTACGGTTTTGAAATAGCGATGCGAGCAGTGATGTTATTATCGACTATGATTATCTAACAGTTTAAGTACAGTTGATATAGTTGAGGCGCAGTCAAAATATGGATTTTTGGGGTGGAATCTGTGGCGTCAGCCTATTGGGTTTGTTGTTTTTCTAATTTCTTCTCTAGCAGAATGTGAAAGATTACCCTTCGATTTACCAGAAGCAGAGGAAGAATTAGTAGCAGGTTATCAAACAGAATATTCAGGTATCAAATACGCTTTATTTTACCTTGCTTCTTACCTAAATTTATTAGTTTCTTCATTATTTATAACAGTTCTTTACTTAGGTGGGTGGAATTTCTCTATTCCGTATATATCTATTCCTGAACTTTTCGGAATAAATCAAATGGATGGAGTCTTTGGAACGACAATTGGGATATTTATTACATTAGCTAAAGCTTATTTGTTTCTGTTCATTCCTATCGCAGCAAGATGGACTTTACCTAGAATGAGAATGGACCAGTTATTAAATCTTGGATGGAAATTTCTTTTACCTATTTCCCTGGGTAATCTATTATTGACAACTTCTTCCCAACTTGTTTCACTATAAATACTATAAAATAATAGAATAAGATAACGATATTCTAGATTCATAATCGATCTCAAACAAGAGAAAGAAACATCAATTTATTCACGGAGATCCACAATATGTTCCCTATGGTAACCGGGTTCATAAATTATGGTCAACAAACAATACGAGCAGCAAGGTACATTGGTCAAAGTTTCATAATTACCTTATCCCATACAAATCGTTTACCTGTAACTATTCAATATCCTTATGAAAAATCGATCACATCAGAACGTTTTCGTGGTCGAATCCACTTTGAATTTGATAAATGTATTGCTTGTGAAGTATGTGTTCGTGTATGTCCCATAGATCTACCTGTTGTTGATTGGAAATTTGAAAAAAATATTAAAAAGAAACAATTGCTTAATTATAGTATTGATTTTGGGGTCTGTATATTTTGTGGTAACTGTGTCGAGTATTGTCCAACAAACTGTTTATCAATGACTGAAGAATATGAACTTTCTACTTATGATCGTCACGAATTGAATTATAATCAAATTGCTTTGGGTCGGTTACCAATGCCAGTAATTGGAGATTACACAATTCAAACAGTTATGAATTCGACTCAAATCAAAAGAGACAAGGATAACCTCCTTGATTCAAGAACAGTTACTGATTACTAAGATTTCCTTTTGATATAAAGGATCCAAGCCCCCTTTTTTGTTGGTCAGAAATTACAAATAATAACTATTGATTGTTGAGAATCACTCTTTGTTTTAAACTGAGAATATGGTTTAGTGATGATTTTCAAATAGAAAATTCCAACTATTCTTTTCTTTTTTCTTTTAGATAAAAATAGAAAATAGATAAAAAGGAAAGTAGGATTGGCCAATAACTTTAATAACTTTATCTATATCTACATTAATCCATATTAAGATTGAATTCAATTAGGAACTCATCATATACAAGAAAAAAAAAAATAAAGGTAACACCCTTTTCTTTCCTGGACTATTTAGTAAGGTCATGAAATATTTCGACTTATTTATCTGTTATACATAATGGATTTACCTGGACCAATACACGATATACTTGTAGTATTTCTGGGATTAGTTCTTATATTAGGAGGTCTAGGAGTAGTATTATTTACCAATCCAATTTATTCTGCCTTTTCATTGGGATTGGTTCTTGTTTGTATATCCTTATTCTATATTCTATCAAACTCCTATTTTGTAGCTGCCGCACAGCTCCTTATTTATGTAGGAGCCATAAATGTCTTAATCATATTTGCTGTTATGTTCATGAATGGTTCAGAATATTCGAACGATTCCTATTTTTGGACTGTTGGGGATGGAGTCACTTCACTGGTTTGTATAAGTATTCTTTTTTCACTAATTACTACTATCTTAGATACGTCATGGTACGGAATTATTTGGACTACAAGATCAAATCAGATTATAGAACAGGACCTTATTAGTAACGTTCAACAAATTGGAATTCATTTATCAACCGATTTTTATCTTCCATTTGAACTCATTTCTATAATTCTTTTAGTTTCTTTGATAGGTGCAATTACTATGGCTCGTCAATAAGAAATCCTTAGAATTAATACAATTATTAGAAATTCGAAATCCAATGAAAAAGGAAAAATTTTTCATTTAATCTACTGCTGATACCCTCTTTTTTCTGTAATTACTCGATTATGGTCAATCAAATCGGTTGAATTGTTGTTCATATTGAAATGAATCGAGATTCATGAGGAGTTAGCCAATGATGTTTGAACATATACTTTTTTTGAGCGTCTACTTATTTTCTATCGGTATCTATGGATTGATCACAAGTCGAAACATGGTTAGAGCACTTATGTGTCTTGAGCTTATACTAAATTCGGTTAATATAAATCTCGTAACATTTTCTAATATATTTGATAGTCGCCAATTAAAAGGAGACATTTTCTCAATCTTTGTTATAGCCATTGCGGCTGCGGAAGCAGCTATTGGGCTAGCTATTGTTTCGTCGATTTATCGTAACAGAAAATCAACTCGTATCAATCAATCAAATTTGTTGAATAATTAGTCATAACTATCATATAAATATAAATAAAGACATAAATAATATAATAAAATAATATAAATAAAATATAGATATAAATTATTTCATTTTTTATTCTTTATTTTTATAGTAATATGTATAGTAATATATTTTTATATTACTATTGAAATATTGATGATCTGTTGGCCAATGTCAATGTGAAGTCATATGTGTGACTTGTATAATCATGGTTGTTGAAACGGAAATCAAAGTCTCTTGGTCCTTTCTCATGAACAGATTTAGAAATATATTGATTTTTAACATTAGATTTTTTTGATAAACCATTGATTCGTCTGGTGTCTACAATACAATATAAATATATAATTCATTTCCTCCTGATTTTACTTTACCAGATCGAAAATTTTTTATGTTCAAAACTGGAATTTATAGACCCAATGTCACATTCAGTAAAAATTTATGATACATGTATAGGGTGTACTCAATGTGTACGAGCCTGCCCCACAGATGTATTGGAAATGATACCTTGGGACGGATGTAAAGCTAAGCAAATTGCTTCCGCGCCAAGAACCGAGGACTGTGTAGGTTGTAAGAGATGTGAATCCGCCTGTCCAACAGATTTTTTGAGTGTCCGCGTTTATTTATGGCATGAAACAACTCGCAGCATGGGTCTATCTTATTGATACGTTATAAAAAACTCCACTTGAATCATTTGATTCCTTTTTACCGACAAAAACCCGTACTCGAGAAAATATATTATTCCGAGCACGGGTTTTTTGGTCAAAATGCATCTTGTCTTTATCACGAGTTATTTCCCTTGGTTAACACTACTTGTAGTTTTGCCGATATTCGCGGGTTCTTCAATTTTCTTTCTTCCTCATAGGGGGAATAAGGTATTTAGGTGGTATACAATATGTATATGCTTCTTAGAGCTCCTTCTAACAACCCATGTGTTCTGTTATCATTTCCAATTGGATGATCCATTGATTCAATTGGAGGAGGATTTTAAATGGATAAATATTTTTGATTTTCACTGGAGACTGGGAATCGATGGACTTTCCATAGGACCTATTTTACTGACAGGATTTATCACTACTTTAGCCACTTTAGTAGCTTGGCCTGTTACTCGAAATTCGCAATTGTTCTATTTCCTGATGTTAGCAATGTACAGTGGTCAAATAGGATTATTTTCTTCTCGAGACCTTTTACTTTTTTTTCTCATGTGGGAGTTAGAATTAATTCCTGTTTACTTACTTTTATCCATGTGGGGAGGAAAGAAACGTTTGTACTCAGCTACAAAGTTTATTTTGTACACTGCAGGGGGTTCCATTTTTCTTTTAATAGGAGTTCTAGGTATGGGTTTATATGGTTCCAATGAACCGATATTGGATTTTGAAAGATTAGCTAATCAGTCATATCCTGTGACATTAGAAATAATATTCTATTTGGGCTTCCTTATTGCTTATGCTGTCAAATCGCCGATTATACCCCTACATACATGGCTACCAGATACCCATGGGGAAGCGCATTACAGTACATGTATGCTTCTAGCTGGAATCTTATTAAAAATGGGGGCATATGGATTGATTCGGATCAATATGGAATTATTACCGCACGCCCACTCTATATTTTCTCCCTGGTTGGTGATAATAGGGACAATACAAATAATCTATGCAGCTTCAACCTCTCTTGGTCAACGCAATTTAAAAAAGAGAATAGCCTATTCTTCTGTATCTCACATGGGTTTCATAATTATAGGAATTGGTTCTATAACCGACATGGGACTCAACGGAGCCATTTTACAAATACTCTCTCATGGATTTATTGGTGCTGCACTTTTTTTCTTGGTAGGAACGAGTTGTGATAGAATACGTCTTGTTTATCTCGACGAAATGGGGGGGATATCCATCCCAATGCCAAAAATATTTACCATGTTTAGTAGTTTCTCGATGGCTTCTCTTGCATTGCCAGGAATGAGTGGTTTTGTTGCAGAATTAGTAGTATTTTTTGGAATAATTACCAGTCCAAAATATCTTTTAATGCCCAAAATACTAATTACCTTTGTAATGGCAATTGGAATGATATTAACTCCTATTTATTTATTATCTATGTTACGTCAGATGTTTTATGGATACAAACTATTCAATGTTCCAAACTCCAATTTTGTGGATTCTGGACCACGAGAACTATTTGTTTCAATCTGTATCTTTTTACCCGTAATAGGGATTGGTATTTATCCTGATTTTGTTCTTTCGCTATCAGTTGACAAGGTACAAGCTATCCTATCTAATTATTTTCATAGATAGTTTTCATTAATTAGATAGAAAACAAAGTCTTAGAATTTTGAATTTGAAGATTTTTGAGCTGTACAACACAAAAAAATAAAGTTAATTAGAATTATAAAATTATAATAAGATATATTCCGAGTTTTTGAGAACCATTTGAATGATTCCTTGATTCAAATGGTTCTCAAAAACCTGCGCAAACTTTATATTACGTATAGTACGGGGGTCTTATGTATTCCTCATGGAATTTATTCAATTAGATGTTAATGTGAATGAACCATAACTATGTAGACCTATTCCTAATAGATTGATCCCAAAATAGCATATCCAAATTATAAGAAATCCTATAGACGCTACAAGTGACGAATTCGTACCTTGCAAACTTTGATTTGTTCTAGTATGTGAATAAATCGCGAATATGGTCCAAGTAATAAATGCCCAAGTTTCTTTGGGGTCCCAATTCCAATAAGATCCCCATGCCTCGTTAGCCCATACTGCTCCAGAAAGAATACCTATGGTTAAAAAGGTAAACCCTAAACTAATGACACGATAACTCCAATAATCCAAACGCCGAGTTAATTGATATTTGTAATAATTTCGAAATGGAACAAAAGAATGAAAATTAAAAACATTTTTTTTTTTGTTCAAGTATTCGATTTTGTCAAAGAAAAATGACTTAATCTTAATTAAGAAAATTTTTCTTTGACAAAAAATATCGACGTTTTTACGAAATGTAATGACTAGAAAAGCGACTGATAATAACGACCCACATAAAAGAGCTGCATAGCTCAATAACATCATACTTACGTGCATCATTAACCACTGAGATTGTAGAGCAGGTACTAATCTTGACGATTGATGCATTTCACTTGAAAGACCCGATGTGGCGAAACCTTGGGTAAAAATGGCACTTGGGGCGGTTATTGCGCTTAAATCATTTTTATGATTCCATATCTTGGAAATTAGATGAATAATGGAAAAACTCCACGAAAGGAAGATTAAAGACTCGTATAAATTACTTAATGGAAAATGTCTCGAAGAAATCCAACGAGTAACTAATAATCCTGTTATAGAAAAAAAAGCAACTATCATTCCTTTTTCCGACGAATCACGCAACCCTATGATTTCGTGTACTAATAGGGTCATCAAATGAATCGTAATCACAATTGAAATGATCGAAAAAGAGAGATGAGTTAATATATGTTCTAAAGTCACAAATATCATACATAAAAAAGGTCCCATTACAGAATGGAAATCGGGAATTAAATACATTATAGGATCCATTGTATCTTTTTTACAGTATGCCGCCACTCGGACTCGAACCGAGATGCTCTAGCACTGCTTCCTAAGAGCAGCGTGTCTACCGATTTCACCATAGCGGCTTACTTGAAATAATAATAATCAATTCATGTTGAATCGTCTAGATCTAGATTCAAGGATTCAATATAGTTTAGGAAATATTAGAACTGATAAATAAGAGCTCTTTTAAATTCATCTTTGAATTTTCAATAATTTTTACTTAGGTTAGTATCATCGTAGGTTCAGTTTTAAGAATCAACTTTTACGTATTATCTGTATATTAAGTTCTCCCGGAACACTTGTAACTTGAAATACAAATTTTGTTTTCAGTCGAAACAGAAACTAAGAATTGTGAATTGTCCTCTTTTTATATTTTTTATTTATTTTGAATTGAATCCACGAAATCAGATAAATGAAAAACAAATTGTCAAAGAGATTTTTTTTCTAAACGAACAAAAAAAAAATAAATAGGATTTCATATGTATCACAATTCAATTACAAAATTGAAGTAATTTTTCTAACAATTTTGATACTTTTCTTAGTATCATTAAGTATTAATTAATTAATTTAAATATATTTAAATATGTAATATAAAATTAATATAATACTTTTTGTTGTTTGTTGTATACATAATTTCTAAATAAAATTATGATAATATTTATGAAACCAACTTGGTCTTGAGTTAGGCATATAATAAAACAAAAGAGTTTCAGCATCCATCACAATTTTCTTTTCACAACGGAAAAATAGAATGAACAAAGATTTTTCCATTGTGAAAAGAAAATGAATAGGAAAAAAACATCTCACGAATTAATAAATAGATTCTAATAAAAACTAGAATGAAAAAAAGATAATGATACTTAGAACCGACAGATAGAGAAATTCTTATTCTACATATAATAGCAGCTAGTTCTAACTAATATTGTATTGAGTTCAATACATCAATACATTTAGTTAAAGGAAATTATTCATATTCCAAAATTGGAAATTCTTCTAGCCATGGAAATTCTGATTATTCCAAGATTTTCTTATTTGTTTGTCGCACAAAAAAACTTTTTGAATCTCCAGTAGAAACTGACTTTGCTAAAGAAAAAGCTTTTATTGCAGCTAAATATCCTTTTTTCTTCCAAATATTTCTACGAATACGTTTTTTTGATATAGAAGTACGTTTTTTTGGAACTGCCATTCAAAAAAAAAAGAGTTACTAATTTTTATTGTTGTATGTGAAAGACATGTATTGCTCAAAATAGATCGTTCTTTTTAGTCATTTTCTATACTTAACTTAATTTCGTCGATAATAGTTTTTTCATAACATACAATACAAATATATTATTTATATAAATATATTATTTATATATTTATATATAAATATATGTATAACATGCATGTCACATATATAACAATGTCACATATTAACACACTAGGCAAAAAAATAGAAGAAAGGGGGGGGGAAATTCGAAAAGGAATTTTTATGATTATTAGTTTGGAATTGAATAAGCTCATATTGCCGTGTCTATAATTGAAATTCAAACTTAAACTACAATTAGTGGTTAATATGTTAAACAAGACATTTTATTACCTAAGAAGGAGAACCTCAATTTTTCGTTTTTTTTTTCAGTTCTATACGAAATAAAGAGTATTATAATATTTCTGATACTTTCTTATTGGATTGGAATCCAATCAATTAGTTCCGCAATGGGTTAGGTAATTACTACAAATAAAATCACTAGAATAACTAGGTCTTTTTTTTTTTAGTTGATTTATTGAGGCATACTATGATTTATATTCTACTGTTTTGGTATGATTGTTTTTACTTACTATACTATAGTATATGATATGATTAGTATATGATATGATTACATATTGCCAGAATAGGATGGTAGTATAGTCGTAGAATGATTCAAAATCTCATATTTCCCCTTTTTTTTTATGGAACATACATATAAATATGCATGGATAATACCCTTTCTTCCATTTCCAGTTACTATGTTAATAGGCTTTGGACTTCTGCTTACTCCGACAGCAACAAAAAATATTCGTCGTATGTGGGCTTTTCCGAGTGTTTTGATGCTAAGTATAGCTATGGCATTTTCGGCCAATCTATCCATTCAGCAAATAAATGGAAATTTTATCTATCAATATCTATGGTCTTGGACCGTCAATAATGATTTTTCTTTAGAGTTCGGACACTTGATCGATCCACTTACTTCTATTATGTCAATATTAATTACTACTGTTGGAATCATGGTTCTTATTTATAGTGACAATTATATGTCTCACGATCAAGGATATTTGAGATTTTTTGCCTATATGAGTTTTTTCAATAGTTCTATGTTAGGATTAGTTACTAGTTCCAATTTGATACAAATTTATATTTTTTGGGAACTTGTAGGAATGTGTTCCTATTTATTAATAGGTTTTTGGTTCACACGACCGAGTGCGGCAAGTGCTTGCCAAAAAGCTTTTGTAACCAATCGTATAGGGGATTTTGGTTTATTATTAGGAATTTTAGGACTTTATTGGATAACTGGTAGTTTAGAATTTCGGGATTTGTTCGAAATAGTTAATAACTTGGTTCATCATAATGGAGTAAATTCCTTATTTGCTACTCTGTGTGCTTCTTTTTTATTCGTTGGTGCAGTTGCTAAATCCGCACAATTCCCCCTTCACATATGGTTACCTGATGCTATGGAAGGACCCACTCCCATTTCTGCTCTTATACATGCTGCTACTATGGTAGCAGCGGGAATTTTTCTTGTAGCTCGGCTTCTTCCTCTTTTCATAGTTATACCTTCCATAATGAATATCATTTCTTCAATAGGCGTAATAACAGTACTATTAGGAGCTACTTTGGCTCTTGCTCAAAGAGACATTAAAAGAAGTTTAGCTTACTCGACAATGTCTCAATTGGGTTATATTATGTTAGCTCTGGGTATAGGTTCTTATCGAGCCGCTTTATTCCATTTGATCACTCATGCCTATTCGAAAGCTTTATTGTTTTTGGGATCCGGATCAATTATTCATTCAATGGAACCCATTGTTGGATATTCACCAGATAAAAGTCAAAATATGGTTCTTATGGGCGGTTTAACAAAATATGTTCCAATTACAAGAATTACCTTTTTATTAGGTACACTCTCCCTTTGTGGTATTCCGCCTCTTGCTTGTTTTTGGTCCAAAGATGAAATTCTTAATGATAGTTGGTTGTATTCACCAACTTTCGCAATAATAGCTTCCTTTACAGCGGGATTAACCA